CACTTTTATATGTGGGTTCATTTCAGAATGTTTTTTTGTTTTGAATAAAGAAGCGCGTGAACTTTTAGTGTAAGGCAGGTGTTTTTCTCGGTGGATGGATGGGATAAATGCCTATATTGCTTTATAATGTTATTGTTATGTTGATGTTATATTAAAGAATGAAATCTAAAAAAGTTGCTTAGTCCCATTCTTTATAATTGTCTTTCTCATACTGTGTAAACGAACTTCAAGTCTGAATTGTGTACTGTACTCAACAGGAAGCGTCACAGCCCATCCCGATGTCATTCTCCATTCCAATTGAAATAGCACAGAATCTAGCTCTCGCTATCGTGCCTCAGAAGCTCTAACTATGCCTTCATCCGCCCCTCCGAAAGAACTCCAACTATTGGTTTATGCGCTCCAGTAAGCGATTTCGTCTCAAGTGCAGCTTTTACGTTACGACTATACTTCGTTGCTGTGCTGCTCTCTGGGTTGTGAAAGAAGTGCAGTTTTTACGTTAGAGGGGGATCTCTCTGGTATACTTTTTACGGAGGTTTCGTCTTGTCAGTCTGGTTTTTCCTCTCTGTTTTCTTAACAACCTTGGTTTTCTTGGTTTTCTTATCTGTCTTAACCACCTTGGTTTTCTTAACAACCTTGGTTGTTTCCTTAGTGAATTTCTTCATCTCATCTTGAAGATGATCTATCTTACTTTTCATCTCGGAGATCTCTCTATCCTTCTCTGAAATGATGCCGATCATCTCTCTATCCCTTTGAGAGAGTTTTTCACTGAGAATCTCACTCTTAGTCTGAAGGCGATTCATTTCATTCCTTAGATAGAATACAATTTTTTCGCCACTGCGGGGGTTTATGTTAGACAGATCTTCTACATGTATAGGTTTAGTATCAATCCATTTATTATTACTATATACAGGTATCCTCTTTGTACCTCAAGTTCTATATAGAACAGATTTCTTTACAACTGTTCAGGATTATATGAAAAAAGACCCTATCAATGTATGGGTTTATGATCGAATTCACAAGAAGAGGCGTCAGGTTACTCTTAGAGTCCCTTCGGAAACTAGAGATAAAAGGAAGACTCAAGTATCTACCTTCGTCAATTTCATTCACCAAAAGGATGCATATATTGCTATGAATGTTATTTTGGAAATGCTTAACCAGGGATCCCCCATATACACAGTTCATGACAACTTTATAACTACAGCTGATCATAGCAAGAAACTGCCTGATACTTATGTCAATATATTTTGTAAAATGGATCCTCTTTCTATCATCAATGAGTATATCTATCACAATGTGATTGATTATCAAGAAAAATGATTAGATGGTGGTGAATTTGTTTACGATGAAAAAGGTATTGATACAGAAAACTGGAAAGGTATAATCAAGCAGGAGGATCTGAAAAAATACTTGTATAAAAATATACCAGAAAAACAAAAAAAGAAGAAAAAGGATAGGGATACGTGGGAACAAAAGATTCAAACCATAATGACTTCTTACGAGAACTATGTTAATTTCTTATGCGAACCTTTTGATAAGAGTTTAGGAAAAAATGAAAAAAAAAGATGTTTTTCGAAGGTAATTAGTAAACTTGATCGTGATACTAAGTATCAATATTATAGGGAGAAATTGATGTATTTCCGGAATCATTTGAGTCATTCATCGAATCATTTGAGTAATTCATCGAATTATAGTGTTCATTATTAAAGAAAAAAAGATGTGGACTGGACCCACTTACTTTTCTTTGTATTTCCTGCTGAAACCAACCTAAGAGAAAGAGACCCAGGTGATATGGATTCGCTAGGACGGAGTTGCTGTCGATTGAGGATTGGCCGAGGGGAGTGCCATCATGTAGCTGGGTACAAATAAGCCAGTGAAAGAGGAGTAGTCAGGGTACGACGAAGCACGCCTGGTACGTAAGCGAATACGGATCACGTGGGTTTGTACTGATCCGCTTTCGAGCTGTCGAGTGACGATTGCTCCATCTATTAAGAAAGGACGCGGGGGGCCTGTCTTATAATAAAGGGGGTACTCTCTTCTCTGATGTGCGCTATATTATTGTGTCCTATTCCTGAAGGAGTGATCCGGGATTAAGCCACGTGGCGATACCCGCCAAAAGAAAGGGGGCCTTTCGTACGGATTGGAGTACGAAGAGAATTCTTCAGCACACTAAAATCTAGTGGATCCGGTTCCATATTCATGAAAAGCCGGGGTTGAAACATGTTATGAAACTAAGACAACTTATCTTACTAATAATAAGAAAGAGTTAGGCGCCTCCAAGGCCTATAAATAGAAGCTTTTTTCAGTCTATATTTTCAAAGAGAGAGGTAGAAGTCAGAAAGAAAGACTTTCAGTCATACTTATTCCAAAAACAAACATTATGGATATCACCGGGAGACTTGCAGCAATTCAGCACGAGATAGCTCGTGCAGAAAACGAGAAGCTCCAACAGGAGCAAATGCTCGGTCTGTTCTGGGAGCATCCGCCTGCTCTCGATCCGGAGGTCGTAGGAAATATGATGCAATTGACCCGGGGCCGCATTCGCGGTCTGGAAGACCGGATTCGGGCCCTCCTCGCCGAACAAAAAGAGCTCATTGTGCGGGCTGCCACCCTCGGTGACCGGGGAGACTAGAAGAGTCCGTCGACTCTTTCTAGAAGATTTAAATAAGTGTCTGTAGACGCAAAGTAGTTTGTTTTAATGTATGGTGTTCTTTGTCTTTTGTTAGTGGGGATCTACTCCGATGCTTACTGGAGATAGACTCCTATGCTAAGTTAAGTGTCTTTGTTTGGTTTTATTTGTTATGTTGTGTTTAGTTGTTTGGCTGGTCTATGTGTGTGTAAGCTTCCTATTGGATGTACTCCCATGTAACAAAATGCTTGTAGTGCTGGAATGAAAAAAATCTGCTTTGTTCTAGTTCATTCTCTTTCCCTGTTTTGTGCAGAAAAATATCTTATTTTAATTCTTTTTTAAATATCCTTTATTTTCTTATTCATTTTTCACATATACAAGCTAAAACTACAGCCAACAGGGTGGAAGTTGTGTGTTTACGGTATAAATCCTCTAATAGCATAGCAGATAGCTTCCATGCCCACCTGTCAAGAGTATTCTCGCCGAACTCCGCTCTTCAAGCTCAGCTTCGGCAACAGCAACTCGAGAAAGCTATTGAGAAAGCCAACAATTCTATCCGGATCTTGATTCCGAATATCTTAGATCGAACATCACAAGCCTTATCACCAGAATTCACAACTCACTCCCGACCGAGAAGAGGCGCCTCCGTCCAACCTCGATAGTCTTGAATGCTCCTTCCATCCAAGCATGATAGTTGATTTTATGGTCAGAACTCAATCCCGGGATGGTGAATTAGACTCAGCCTATGCTGGCCTTATACATCCGTAAATATTCTTAAATAATAGGGCCACGGCCGTGGCGTTGGGCAGAAAGCCGATGATTTCGACGAGGCCCTTCCCTTTAACCCGAACAGGCAGATTCATTACAGGTCATCCCCTACCTCCGAATCCTTTGACGGACACCAGAGAAGTTAGTTCTTCGCCTATCACATTGGTCGACTTGAACTTCCCTCTAGTCCTAGAATCACTACCTCTTTAAACCTCTGATGAGAAAGTCGTAGGTGAAAGCAGGCCTTTCACCCATACTCATTCAAAAATGGGGGAGTTTACTTATCCATTTCGAGATAGTTGCTACCTAGATGTTCTGATTCATTTACTACTACTACAAGAAAGCCACTATTCCATCCAAGCGTAGGTCGAGATTGAAAGGCAAGAAGGAGTGTTCAAGCTGTAGATGGTTCCCAGTTGCTTGTTTCCTTTCTTCCATTGCTTCACTTCATAATCATAAGGAGACTAGGTTATTCTCATTCCTGCTTCAGTCATCAATGCAGGCGGTTAGACTCTTGCTATAGATTAGGGGCTCTATCGTGCTATTCTAGACATAGGTAGGCGGCAAAGACAAGGGATCTCTCTCACCCGGTCTGCCTCCATAGCAAAAAAGTCTCGTGAAAAAGATAAGTGTAGAAAACCAATAAAAGAACCATGATGAGAAAATTCCAGCGTACGAGTAGAGGTTGTAGAAAAGTGAAAAAGAAAAAGAAAACAAAAAAGATCAGTATCATAGTACGTCGTCCTTCCCTGAAATGGAACTTTCATGCTGGAGCAAGAACTAGCATGAAAGTCGATCTATTACAACCAGCGCGGTTGTTCGTATTTCATTTTATTCTTCCAAGCCCTTCTTTCTTAGAAAGGCACTCACTGAGTTACTTACGGAATCTCAAATCTTGAGGCTGATTACGGCCCCTTTGATGAAAGGTAAGCGCTTTGGCTGGCTACCTAGAATAGAAAGATCCTTCACTGCACACTTTAGATATCTGTTTCCATCCAATCAAAGACGGCGAAGCGCCTCTAATCTAAAGGCCAAAGAGTGCTCTTTGCGCTACTACGCATCCTTACTCATAGTATAGTGCAAGTTAGGTTTGGGTATAGCAGGACTTGAACCTGCGACCATTAGGTTAAAAGCCCAATGCTCTACCAACTGAGCTATACACCCCAAAAAAGATGTAGTAGTAAATAAGGATTGGTGCGGAAAATCAAAGAGGGCGGCCCCTCTTCATCATATTAAAGGGGCGCGGCTTTGTATGAGGCTCGTACTGCAGAGCAAGCAAAGAAAACGTAAGGGCGCGCGCTAGCACTCCTGCAAGAAAACGGCCTAGCTAACGCGCCCCTTATTGAAAAGTCAAGGATATTGAATGATCGATATGAGAAAGAAGCGCTCAAGCATTCGAAGAAAGCCGGCCTTACTCAACAAGCACCTTTCTTAGCTTAGTAAGGTTGCTTGTTTCCACTCATTGAAGATTCTATCTACAAAAAAAGGTCAACGGGGGGTACTAAAACGGCTCTCACTGACACCATCTACGAGAAGGTGAGGTCGTCTTTATTTCCAGCCGCCATACGGTTCGCCTTAAAGCCTTAAAGACGGAGAAGGGGAGGAG